ACAAAAAAAGGAATTGTACAGTACAAAATAACATAAAAAGAGACTTGACTCAGAAAAAAAAAAATGGAAACTAACTATAAAAATAGAAAACTTTGAATTTTAATCAAATAAAAGTCGCTGGGGAATAAAGAGAATTTTTTTTTGAAAAATTCTTTGTTAAATTTGTTAAAAACAATAAAGATATATTCGTGGACAGCGCGCGCATCCCTTTCTGATAACTAGACCGGCTTAAATCAATGGATAGGGAGGACTCGAACGGGCGGTTTCTCTTTTTTTTTCGTTTTTTTAGTTATAGTTAAAATTAGATTGTACATACCGCACCTATCCAATAATGTAATATGAATGACTCGCGATTTACTCGGTTTCTGGTCCAGAATCGTTATGTAGGAAAGATGGCCGAGTGGTTCAAGGCGTAGCATTGGAACTGCTATGTAGGCTTTTTTTGTTTACCGAGGGTTCGAATCCCTCTCTTTCCGTACCTTCATCTAATTTATCAATGTTACTGACTGAAATATATCAAATCACATAAGAATGGATACCTTTATTCCCACCTTTCCTATAAATAAAGTCTGTATTCCTCATTTCTGCGGTACAAAAAATACTGTAAAGAGTGGTCAAAGGATAAAAATATCTCTACCCCTAATATGATATATGATATATGAATGGGAGAAAAGCCCCCCCCCACGCTTATATTTACTTAGGAACCAGGGGGCAAAATTGTCCGAACCTTTATTTTATTATTTTAGATTATTTATTATTTTATTATTTTAGATTATTTATTATTTTAGTTAGGTTTAAGTCTGACGAGAATAATATTCTACGACTAATAATTCATTTATTTTCAAGCCAATCCATTTACTATCTATTATTTGATTGACCAATCCTTTGTGTTGGAATGGTTGAAAAGTCAAATGTTTTGGCAATTCCTCCTGGGCGGATGAATCAAGATGGTTTTGAATCATAGCTCTAGATTTTTGTTCATCCTTCACTGTAATAATATCTCGAGGTTTGCAGCGATAACTTGGTATATCTACTATACGACCATTAACTAAAATATGTCTATGGTTAACTAATTGGCGGGCTCGAGGAATAGTTGACGCCATACCTAATCGAAAAAGGATGTTATCCAAACGCATTTCGATTAATTGTAGTAAAACCTGACCCGTTGACCCTTTTGCTTTTGCGGCAATACAAACGTATTTAAGTAATTGTCGTTCTGTAAGACCATAATGAAAACGCAATTTTTGTTTTTCTTCTAAACGAATACGATATTGAGATTTTTTACCGGAACGCGATTGATTTCTAAGATCGCTTACGGCTCTAGGCCTTTTACGAGTTAGTCCCGGCAAAGCCCCCAGACGGCGTATTTTTTTGAAACGAGGCCCTCGGTAACGTGACATAAAAACTCCTTATTTCCCTTATTTTATTGAAATTTCATATTAAAACTGAACTAAAGGATAAATATGATAAATGGGGGACATGAAATATTATACTACAAAGACTAATGAGATGGATTCTCTCCCAGACTTTATTGTATATACAATAATAATGTTTTTCTGGAGAGCTTTAACTTTTCTATTCATAATGGAAAATTTCTCCCACATAATAATTAATAATATAATCGGTGATTCTTAGAAAAAAGGGGAAGAAGCTTTTTCAATATTCTTTGATGTCAAAAAAACATTATCAATCAAGTAAAAAAATAAAACAAATAATGAAAAGCCAGCTATCGGAGTCGAACCGATGACCATCGCATTACAAATGCGATGCTCTAACCTCTGAGCTAAGCGGGCCTACATAAGAATAACAACCGAAATTGTACATCGAAATTGTACATGCATGGGAATTTAGTAAACTACTCGAATCGTAGTTAGTTTTTTTTTATTCTTAGTTATTCAAAATTAATATACATAATTAATATAGAATAGCAAAACAAAAAAGAAAAGAATCGACCGTTCGAGTATCTCAAATTGCATGAGAAAAATGAGAGGGGAAGAGGCATATATAATAAATGTGGTATATATCTATATTGAATTGCGGATACAGAAATGCTAGAATCATTTCGGATTAGACCAAATAGGAGTCTCCGATCGAGATGAAAGAAGATAGACAAGAAATCAAATACAAATAGAAAGACTTTTATAGGAATTCTTTTTTTTTAATAACTTCTACAGTTCCGATAGATTATAAATGAAAGAAAAAAAAGAATAGCAGCATAATAAGATCGATCTTAATATAAAAAGGGGGGATATGGCGAAATTGGTAGACGCTACGGACTTAATTGGATTGAGCCTTAGTATGGAAACTTACTAAGTGATAACTTTCAAATTCAGAGAAACCCTGGAATTTAAAATGGGCAATCCTGAGCCAAATCCTGTTTTCCAAAAACAAAACAAGGTTCATACATATACATAAAGACGGAATAAAAAAAAGGATAGGTGCAGAGACTCAATGGAAGCTGTTCTAACAAATGGAGTTGACTACTTTGCTGTGCATTAGTAAAATCTTTTCGTCTAAACTTTAGAAAGGCTAACTATATATACATATGTATGTGTACTAAAATACTATCTCAAATAATTAATCGCAAATAATTAATGATGGCCTGAATCTGTATTTTTTTTTTAGTATTATTTATATCTAATATTATTTATATCAAACTAATATTATTTATATCAAAATTGCAATAAAAAAAAAGAATTTTGTTTTGAACCGATTTCAAGTTGAAGAAAGAATCGAATATTAATTGATTAAATTATTCACTCCATAGTCTGATAAATAACTGATTAATTGGACGAGAATAAAGATAGAGTCCGATTATACATGTCAATATCGACAACAAGGAAATTTATAGTAAGAGGAAAATCCGTCGACTTTAAAAATCGTGAGGGTTCAAGTCCCTCTATCCCCAAAAAAAAAGGCCTGCTCGACTCCCTAATTATTTATCCTATTCTTTCTTTTCGTTAACGGTCAAAACAAAATTCATTAAAAATGCATTATCTTTTTCATTCATTTGATTCCTTGATCCAAGTTTCATTTTTTCTTTTCACAAGTCTTGTGGTAGATATGATACACATAGAAACGAACGGCTTTGAGCAAAACAAGAAATCCCCTTGAAAATTGGAATGATTAACAATCTAAAGCATTACTCGTTATTTTCAAGACCGAAAACAAAAAGTCCGGGTCCTGGCTAAGAATTTAGAATACTTTTTCTTCTTTTTTCATTTCTTCTTTTTTAATTGACATAGGCCCAAGTCATTTAGTAAAATGAGAAAGATAATGCATCAGAAATGGTCGGGATAGCTCAGCTGGTAGAGCAGAGGACTGAAAATCCTCGTGTCACCAGTTCAAATCTGGTTCCTGGCACATGATTAATTTGTACATTAATATCTATTCTACAAAATAAATAAAATAAATAAATTTATTTTACAAGTTAATTAAATTTATTTATTTTGTAGAATAGATTAAATTTAATTAGTAGAAATAAACATACATATTCATTAATAGTATATATCTAGATACATATTTATATCTAGACGTCTGAAGAGATAGCCTTTTTTTTTTGTAGATTAAATGGGTTACGAGTAGATATTATAAAGTATAGTATCGAAAAGAAAAAAATTCGATTTCGATTATGTTTCTTCTTCTTTTTTTATTTGTTTACTTTTATTTGTTTACAATGTGTCTTGTCTTCTCTCGGTTAAAAAAAAAAAGAATGTTAATACTTCATATCATATAGATTTGAATGTAGTTGGTTAAAAGACTTCAAATAAAAGTCTAGTTTAGGGGAGTTGAAGGGTGCGATTATCCAAGATTCATCTCAGATACAATAAAATCCCCTTTCATTTCATTTCTTTGTATTTTCTTTCATATGCTATTTAATTTTCTTTCATATGCTATTTATTTTATTCATTTACTCCTATGTGACATTAGATATAGATATATAAAGATAGAATTTAAGGGGTATGCGCGGTACAAAGTTCATGATGCAGAACTCGTTTAATTCATCCTATTCGTTCCGCTTGTCTGAAATAAATATCTTCAAAATTTTAGAATCTAATGAATTCCTAATTGTATTGTCTTTTTTTTTATTTAGTCTAGCCATATCTATAATAATATGAATGAAACTTCAATGACTCGGTTAATCTATAATTTATCAGAGAACGCACAAATATTCCTTGAATATCGGGCGTTGTAGAGCTGAAGATTCCTTTTTTATTATTCAATGAGCATCTTGTATTTCATAAAAATTGGGGGCAATATAATCCTTACGTAGGGGCCACCCTATCCAACTTTCTGGCATTAAGATACGTTTCAGACGTGGATGATTATCATAAGAAATTCCCAACATATCATAAGATTCCCTTTCTTGAAAATCCGTGCTTTTCCAAACCCAGAAAACAGACGGAATTCTAGGATTCTCCCTTGGGGCAAATACCTTTATACATACTTCTTCTGGTTGATCTATACCATACTCTATTCTCGTAAGATGATATACACTAGCTAACAGTCCGCCCGGTGCTACATCGTAGGCGCATTGAGAACGCAGATAATTGTAACCATATACATATAAAATGACAGCAATGGAATGCCAATCCTCGGGCTTTATTTGTAAAGTCTCGATTCCTTGGTAATCAAAGCCCAAAGATCTATGAACTAGCCCATGTTTGACCAGCCAAGTAGACAAACGACCCTGCATTTTTTTTCTCTCTCCCACATTTTAATTTGTATAATTATTACGATGAAATCTATGAACATTACGATGAAATCTATGAAGATTGACTTGTCCTTCATTTTTTTGTACGTAAGAATCCTTACGTTAATTTACAATTTCGGGGGACGATACTGACTTTTTGTATTTGAAAAATGTCTCAGTAGGGGTCTTTGAGGCAGAAGCATACGTCGGTTGATAGAGTAATCCTTGATCATAATTTCCAGTATGAGTATTGCGTCCAATATGAAACTTGTGATGGGTAGTAAAACATCGATTTGCCCTTTGAAAC